TTTGTGCAAACAGATATAATCCATGTAATCGAAAAAACGATAAAAACGAAAAACTTTACGAAACAAACTATAAGTATATGAAAGAACCCTTTTTTTGCAACTCCTATGATGCAATTGGAGCTTATCGGCAGAAAAGAATCAATTTAGATAGTCCTTTGTGGCTTCGGTGGCAATTAGATCAACGCGTTATTGCTTCAAGAGAAGTTCCTATCGAAGTGCACTATGAATCTTTTGGTAACTATCATGAGATTTATGCACACTATTTAATAGTAAGAAGTGTAAAAAAAGAAACTTTTTGTATATATATTCGAACCACAGCTGGTCATATTTCTTTTTATCGAGAAATCGAGGAAGCTATACAAGGTTTTTCTCAAGCCTGTTCATATGATACCTAATAATATGGTATTAAAAAAAAGTCATTCTAGGATACCCGTGTGACTCGCCGATTCAACTCGGACCATAGTTCCTGACCTAAAATTTTACGCAAATCAAGATCGAGAAAAGGAAGTTTTGCAATCATTGACTCAAACTCATTGTCGAATCCCATTCAGCAGAATATGGAGGTACTTATGGCGGAACGGGCCAATCTGGTATTTCACAATAAAGTGATAGATGGAACTGCTATTAAACGACTTATTAGCCGATTAATAGATCACTTCGGGATGGCATATACATCACACATCCTAGATCAAGTAAAGACTCTGGGTTTCCAGCAAGCCACTGCTACATCCATTTCATTAGGAATTGATGATCTTTTAACGATACCTTCTAAGGGTTGGCTTGTTCAAGATGCTGAACAACAAAGTTTGATTTTGGAAAAACACCATCATTATGGAAATGTACACGCGGTAGAAAAATTACGCCAATCTATTGAGATATGGTATGCTACAAGTGAATATTTGCGCCAAGAAATGAATCCTAATTTTAGGATGACGGACCCTTTCAATCCAGTCCATATGATGTCTTTTTCCGGAGCTAGGGGAAATGCATCTCAAGTACATCAATTAGTAGGTATGAGAGGATTAATGTCGGATCCCCAAGGACAAATGATTGATTTACCTATTCAAAGCAATTTACGCGAAGGACTGTCTTTAACAGAATATATTATTTCTTGCTATGGAGCCCGCAAAGGAGTTGTAGATACTGCCGTACGCACATCAGATGCTGGATATCTTACGCGCCGACTTGTTGAAGTAGTTCAACATATTGTTGTACGTAGAACAGACTGTGGCACTATCCGAGGGATTTCTGTGAGTCCTCGAAATAAAAATCGGATGATGTCAGAAAGAATTTTTATCCAAACATTAATTGGTCGTGTCTTAGCAGACGATATCTATATAGGTTCCCGATGTGTCGCCTTTCGAAATCAAGATCTTGGGATTGGACTTGTCAATCGATTCATAACCTTTGGAACACAATCAATATCTATTCGAACTCCCTTTACTTGTCGGAGTACATCTTGGATCTGTCGATTATGTTATGGTCGGAGTCCCACTCATGGTGACCTAGTTGAATTGGGAGAAGCTGTAGGTATTATTGCGGGTCAATCTATTGGCGAACCAGGGACTCAACTAACATTAAGAACTTTTCATACCGGCGGAGTATTTACAGGAGGTACTGCCGAACATGTACGAGCCCCTTATAATGGAAAAATCAAATTCAATGAGGATTTGGTTCATCCTACACGTACACGTCACGGACACCCCGCCTTTCTATGTTATATAGACTTGTCTGTAATTATTGAGAGCGACGATATTATACATAACGTGACTATTCCGCCAAAAAGTTTCCTTTTAGTTCAAAATGATCAATATGTGGAATCAGAACAAGTTATTGCTGAGATTCGCGAGGGAGCGTCCACTTTTCATTTTAAAGAGCGGGTTCGAAAATATATTTATTCTGGCTCAGAGGGGGAAATGCACTGGAGTACTGATGTATCCCACGCACCCGAATTTACATATAGTAATGTCCATCTCTTACCAAAAACAAGTCATTTATGGATATTATCTGGAGGCTCATGTGGATCTAGTCTAATTCGTTTTTCGATCCATAAAGATCAAGATCAAATGAACATCCCCTTTCTTTCCGCCCAAATAAAATCTATTTCTAGCCTCTCAGTGAATAATGATCAAGTGAGCCAAAAATTTTGCAGTTCGGATTTTTATGATAAAAAAAAATCCGGGATTACCGATTATTCCGAGTTGAATGGAATCGTAGGTACCAGTCATTATAATTTCATATATTCTACTATTTTTCATGAGAACTCGGATTTATTAGCAAAAAGACGAAGAAATAGATTTCTCATTCCATTCCAATCGATTCAAGAGCAAGAGAAAGAATTCATACGGCATTCAGGTATCTCGATTGAAATACCCATAAATGGTATTTTTCGTAGAAATAGTATTTTTGCTTTTTTTGATGATCCTAGATACAGAAGAAAGAGTTCCGGAATTCTTAAATATGGGACTCTAAGAGCGGACTCAATCATCCAAAAAGAGGATATGATTGAGTATCGAGGAGGCCAAAAATTTAAGACAAAATACGAAATGAAAGTAGATCGCTTTTTTTTCATTCCTGAGGAAGTGCATATTTTACCCGAATCCTCCGTCATAATGGTACAGAACTATAGTATCATTGGAGTCAATACACGAATCACTTTAAATATACGAAGCCAAGTCGGCGGGTTGATCCGAGTGGAGAGAAAAAAAAAAAGGATTGAACTGAAAATATTTTCAGGGGATATCCATTTTCCGGACAAGACAGATAAGATATCCCGACACAGTGGCATCTTGATACCGCCCGGAAGGGGAAAAACAAACCCTAAAGAATCCAAAAAATTGAAAAATTGGATTTATGTCCAACGGATCACACCAACCAAGAAAAAGTTTTTTGTTTTGGTGCGGCCGGTGGGCACCTATGAGATAGCGAATAGTATAAATTTGGCAACACTCTTCCCACAAGATCTCTTTCGGGAAAAGGATAATATTGAACTTCGAGTTTTCAACTATATCCTTTATGGAAATGGCAAACCAACTCGAGGAATTTCTGACACAAGTATTCAATTGGTTCGAACTTGCTTAGTATTGAATTGGGACCAAGACACAAAAAATTCTTCCCTCGAGGAGGTCCGTGCTTTTTTTATTGAAGTAAGTACAAAGGGTTTGATTCGCGATTTCATAAGAATTGGCTTAGTCAAATCCCATATTTCGTATATAAGAAAAAGGAATAATCCGCCAGATTCGGGATTGATCTCTGCAGATCACATCAATCCCTTTTATTCCATTTCTCCCAAGGCTTTTATTCTTCAACAATCACTGAGACAAAATCACGGAACTGTTCGTATGTTCTTAAATAGCAATAAGGAATCCCCATCTTTGTTAATTTTATCATCCTCTAATTGTTTTAGAATAGGTCTATTTAATCATGTAAAATATCACAATGTGATAAACCAATCAATAAAAAAAAATCCTCTAATTACAATTAAAAATTCGTCGGGCCCTTTAGGAACAGCCATTCAAATTTCGAATTGTTACTCATTTTTGCCTTTACTAACTTATAATAAGATCTCGGCAATTAAATATTTGCAACTTGATAAGGTAAAATATAGTTTTCAAGTAATTAACTCTTATTTAATCGATGAAAACGGAAGAAGTTTTAATCTAGATCGATACAGTAACGGTGTTTTGAATCCACTCAAATTGAATTGGTATTTTCTTCATCAAAATTATTATCATAATTATTGTGAGGAAACGTCTACAATAATAAGTCTTGGACAGTTTTTTTGTGAAAATTTATGTATAGCCAAAAAAGAACCACACCTTAAATCGGGTCAAGTTTTAATTGTTCAAAAAGATTCTATAGTAATAAGATCCGCTAAGCCCTATTTGGCTACTCCGGGAGCAAAAGTTCACGGGCATTACAGAGAAATTCTTTACGAGGGGGATACATTAGTTACATTTATATATGAAAAATCGAGATCCGGCGATATAACCCAAGGTCTTCCAAAAGTAGAACAAGTGTTAGAAGTCCGCTCGATTGATTCAATATCGCTGAATTTAGAAAAGCGGATTAAGGGTTGGAACAAGTGTATAACAAGAATTCTTGGAATTCCTTGGGGATTCTTGATTGGTGCTGAGCTAACTATAGTGCAAAGTCGTATTTCTTTGGTTAATAAGATTCAAAAGGTTTATCGATCCCAGGGGGTGCAGATTCATAATAGGCATATCGAAATTATTGTACGTCAAATAACATCAAAAGTTTTGGTTTCAGAAGAGGGAATGTCTAATGTTTTTTTACCTGGAGAACTTATTGGATTGTTACGAGCAGAACGAACAGGGCGTGCTTTAGAAGAAGCAATCTGTTATCGAGCCATTTTATTAGGAATAACCCGAGCATCTTTGAATACTCAAAGTTTTATATCCGAAGCAAGTTTTCAAGAAACTGCTCGAGTTTTAGCAAAAGCTGCTCTTCGGGGTCGTATCGATTGGTTGAAAGGCTTGAAAGAAAATGTTGTTCTAGGGGGGATGATCCCCGCCGGGACCGGATTCAACAAAGGATTGGTGCATTGTTCGCGGCAACATACCAACACTCTTTTGGAAAAAAGAACAAAGAATTTATCTTTATTCGAAGGAGATATGAAAGATATTTTATTCTACCACAGGGAATTTTTTGACTCTTCTATTTCTATATCAAAATCTTCCTTTTCTAGGATTTAATAAATCCTACTAGCAGATTCCTTTTTTGAATTTCATTTTTTTGTTGTTTGCTGTAGTCATTTGCTTTGGTAATTTGTTAATACTAATTTTGGTAATTTGTTAACACTAATAAAGATATTAATGAATAAAAAATAATGGCTCGGCTCATGCATAAATGGCCGTCCCCGGTACAAGAGAAGGTTCCATCGGAACAAAATTTTATTTTAGTTTGGGGGTACCCCCCTTTATTAAGTGTGAAAAGAAATGACAAAAAGATATTGGAACATCGATTTGGAAGAGATGATGAGAGCAGGAGTGCATTTTGGACATGGTACTAGGAAATGGAATCCTAGAATGGCACCTTATATTTCTGCAAAGCGTAAAGGTATTCATATTATAAATCTGACTAGAACTGCTCGTTTTTTATCAGAAGCTTGTGATTTAGTTTTTGATGCAGCAAGTAGGGGAAAACAATTCTTAATTGTTGGAACAAAAAATAAAGCAGCTGATTTAGTGTCGCGGGCTGCAATAAGGGCTCGATGTCATTATGTTAATAAAAAGTGGCTCGGCGGTATGTTAACAAATTGGTCCACTACAGAAAAAAGACTTCATAAATTTAGGGACTTGAGAACTGAACAAAAGACAGAGGGGTTCAACCGTCTTCCGAAAAGGGATGCAGCTGTGTTGAAGAGACAATTATCTCGTTTGGAAACATATCTAGGCGGGATTAAATATATGACTGGATTGCCTGATATTGTAATCATCATCGATCAGCAAGAAGAATATACGGCTCTGAGAGAGTGTATAACTTTGGGAATTCCAACGATTTCTTTAATCGATACAAATTGTAATCCCGATCTCGCGGATATTTCTATTCCAGCAAATGATGACGCTATAGCTTCAATTCGATTCATTCTTAACAAATTAGTATTCGCAATTTGTGAGGGCCGTTCTAGCTATATACAAAATTATTGATTAATAATAAGATAAATAAATCAAATTTTTTTAGGGCGAGGGGCTCCCTGTATTTCGATTTCTAAACTCGGTTACTACTCCTGAATCGTACAAAAGAAAAAGAGATAAAAAAACAGGCGATATTGTGTGATTAGTTTAGTTGGTATCCAAAACGAAAATATAAAATTCAAAGAAAAAAATAAGTAAAAAAAAGGGAGGGTCTTGAATCAAAATAATTTAAAGTTCGTATTTCTGTCAGAGGGCAATATGACTGTTTTATCATGTTCCATCAACACACTAATAAAAGAAGGGTTATATGAGATATCTGGTGTAGAAGTAGGCCAACATTTCTATTGGCAAATAGGGGGGTTCCAAGTGCATGCGCAAGTCCTTATTACTTCTTGGGTTGTAATTGCTATCTTATTAGGTTCCGCAGTTCTAGCGGTTCGCAATCCACAAACCATTCCAACTGACGGCCAAAATTTCTTTGAATTTGTCCTTGAATTCATTCGAGACGTGAGTCAAACCCAGATTGGCGAAGAATACGGTCCATGGGTTCCCTTTATTGGAACCCTGTTTTTATTTATTTTTGTTTCTAACTGGTCAGGAGCCCTTTTACCGTGGAAAATTATCCAGTTACCTCAAGGGGAGTTAGCAGCACCTACGAATGATATAAATACGACGGTTGCTTTAGCTTTACTCACATCAGTAGCATATTTTTATGCGGGTCTTAGCAAAAAAGGATTAGGGTATTTCAGTAAATACATTCAACCAACTCCAATTCTTTTACCCATTAACATCTTAGAAGATTTTACAAAACCCCTATCACTTAGTTTTCGACTTTTCGGAAATATATTAGCCGATGAATTAGTAGTTGTTGTTCTTGTTTCTTTAGTACCTTTAGTGGTTCCTATCCCTGTCATGTTCCTTGGATTATTTACAAGCGGGATTCAAGCTCTTATTTTTGCCACTTTAGCTGCGGCTTATATAGGTGAATCTATGGAGGGTCATCATTAACTATAACTAACTATCTATAACTAGAACTATTTTTTTTTGCAAATATTCGTTTTTAGGTTAGCCCAATTATAGTTGGTTTACGTTATGTAAGAAACACTTGTATATGTGATATTTGATATTGACTAGGTATATATGAGTTAAAGATGTATATAATCTGCCCCATTACTTTTGTGAATTTTGATTTAGATAAGGATTCGATTAGAAGTTCGTCCTTTTTATCTGTGAATTGGCTGAAAAAAACACGATCAAAAAAAAGAACGAAGAATTAAAAGAGTGGATAGGAACTAATATCAAACTAATTATTATTATTCAATAATAATAATTATATTATTTCAATTCAAGTTTTGGGTTATTTTAGCTTTATGAATCTTAGTGATGACTTAATTAGAATTAAGTCCTAAATTGCTGAATGATTGTATCATTAACTATTTCTTTATTTTGGTGTGAGGAACTTATCATGAATCCACTGGTTTCTGCTGCTTCGGTTATTGCTGCTGGGTTGGCTGTTGGGCTTGCTTCTATTGGACCTGGAGTTGGTCAAGGTACAGCTGCGGGTCAAGCTGTCGAAGGTATCGCGAGACAACCTGAGGCAGAAGGAAAAATACGAGGTACGTTATTGCTTAGTTTGGCTTTTATGGAAGCTTTAACAATTTATGGCCTGGTTGTAGCATTAGCGCTTTTATTTGCGAATCCTTTTGTTTAATCTTTAATCCTAGAAATCAGAAAATTCTGCACTTTTTTTTTGAGTTTTTTGAATTCTATCAAGATTTCACTCATACAATTATTCGTTGAGACAACAACCCTCGGGAAGGACTAATTTGAGGATGGGGAATTA